GCACACCTTTGGCGAATTTGATTCGCTGGAGAGAGAAACCGGTGGCTCTTTCCATTGTGCAAGCAAGATTGGTTGGATTAGCCCACTTTTCTGTAGGTTATATATTCACTTATGCCGCTTTCTTGATTGCCTCTACATCGGGCAAATTTGGGTAATTCATTTTTTTGAATGGACTGTATCCACGACACTCTCATTTGTTTCGATGGAGAAGGGGGTTCCCCTTCGTATATTTCTACCTCTAGGATCCGACTTGTATCATTGAGAATCAGAAATCAAATAAATCGAACTAGGAGCGGAACCATTATGGCAAGGAAAAGTTGGATTCAGAGGGAGAAGAAGAGGCAGAAATTGGAACAGAAATATCATTTGATTCGTCGATCCTCAAAAAAGGAAATAAGCAAAGTTGCGGCAGTGAGTGAGAAATGGGAAATTCATGGAAAATTACAATCCCCACCGCGGAATAGTGCACCTACACGGCTTCATCGACGTTGTTTTTCAACCGGAAGCGCGAGAGCTAACTATCAATACTTTGGATTATCCGGGCACATACTTCGTGAAATGGTTCATACCTGTTTGTTGCCAGGGGCAACACGATCAAGTTGGTAAGGATCCAAATATGCTTTCACGTTTTTATTGATTTCGATGATCCATGATCATCGAGGGCCTCTTGACCATTCTGTAGAAATGGGTTATACTATTTGTATAGTATAGGGTCAAGGGGCACACCCTAACCTTCTTTGTCTAGTAGTTACCAGGTCTTTCAGAGCGGAGTAGAGCAGCTTGGTAGCTCGCAAGGCTCATAACCTTGAGGTCACAGGTTCAAATCCTGTCTCCGCACCATTCATTTTTTTCTCAAAAAATGGGAGGTCTGACTCTGTTAACTAGTACTTAATGCACCTTTCTCTTTGGGGATGGAAGGAAAGGGAGGGGGAAGATAGAACTACTCCACTATCCTAGTTCACTAGACCCAATCATTTCTCCTATTCCATGATTTCGCCATAGGCGGATAGCGGGAATCGAACCCGCGCCTTCTCCTTGGCAAAGAGAAATCTTACCATTCAACCATATCCGCTTTTTTTCATTCCTGATACGTACGGATCGGTCCATAGATCTAGGATATCGGATGTTTGGATCCTATTTGTGCAGGTCGAGATACTATCTTACTTCAGGAAGATTCCAATTGTTCTTCTATTAGATACTATTCTTTTATTCTAATAATAATGCAATTCCTTGTTTTATTCAAGAAGTTTGACTTTGACCCCTCCGTCCCAGTTTTTCTTTCTTTTCGAGACTTTGATATTGAATTTTCATAGGTCTCACAACCCGAAAGGAGTTGAGGGAGGGGTCAGATCATTTTTGGATCTGGGAACTACCAAATAGGTTTAAGAGATGAGAGAATTAAGTATAGCTACCAGAAAGACTAATCCAATCCATACGGATGTGCCGGAAAATACAACATTTTTGTTACTTGACCAACCCTCCGAAGAAGAAAATACAACGGGGACACTAATCAGTAAGATTGATGAAGTAGCAATTAATGCAAAAACAGCCAATTGGAAAGCAATAGTCATGCTTCGAATCCTCCAAGCTATCAAGAAATGACCTATACCATTTGATCCCTATGTAAGCCAAAAATGGGTCATCAAATGCATCGTGGAGGGATTTGACCATGAACCAACCCAGTGATCTTATCTTAATTGATCTTATAGGACTTATTCCCACTTTATTTGGACATGGAGTTGAGGAGAAATTTGGATTGACTTCACAAACGGGCATGCTGGATCGAGTCTCTATCTAGAGAGACAGATAGAGCAAAATTCCCCCCTGGAATGTTTCCATAGATAGATAGTGAAGGGATCCACTTATAGGGTCATGTTCGATTCAGGGGAATACAAATAAAATAGAGATTGTCTTTCGGAGAGATGGCCGAGTGGTTGATAGCTCCGGTCTTGAAAACCGGCATAGTTCTTTGTTCAGAACTATCGAGGGTTCGAATCCCTCTCTCTCCTATTGCTCGTTGAATCGATTTGTTTCTTTATTGGTTTTGCCCCCTCTGGTGTCATAAAGGGAACTGACTCGGCTATCCCACCGAGCCGAGCCAGAAAAAATAAATCTAAATGAGTTGAAAAAAAGAAAGGAAAAGGGAACACTTTTTCAGTATGACCTGATCCCAATCGAATATGTATGATGGAATCAAATGAATGCCTACTTCAGGCATTCGATCTCCTGGCTCAGTTAAGAGGGGTCATGAAAAGAACAGGTTCCAAATCACGATCAATTCCTTTTTCAAATCCTGCTGCAGCTGCACGGGCCCTTCCCGCATGCCACAAATGACCCACGAATAAGAAGAATCCTAGAACAAAATGCGAGGTAGCTAACCAACTTCTAGGAGAAACATAATTGACTGCATTGATCTCGGTAGCTACGCCACCCACGGAATTTAAAGAACCTAAAGGAGCATGAGTCATATATTCCGCGGAACGACGTTCTTGCCAAGGTT